ATGCGTTGACTTTTTTCAACAAATCATAAAGATATTGGAACTTTATACATGTTCCTTGGAATATGATGTGGATTAGTTGGGACTGGATTAAGTTTACTTATTCGTTTTGAGTTGGGAACTGCTGGTGCCTTTTTAGGTGATGATCACTTTTACAATGTTATTGTTACAGCTCATGCTTTTGTAATAATTTTTTTTATGGTTATGCCTTTAATGATTGGGGGTTTTGGAAATTGAATGGTTCCCTTATTAATTGGGGCTCCGGATATGAGTTTTCCGCGAATAAATAATATAAGATTTTGATTATTACCACCTTCATTTATTCTTTTGCTTTGTTCTACTTTAATAGAAGGTGGAGCAGGTACTGGCTGAACTGTTTATCCTCCTCTTTCTGGGCCTGTCGCTCATGGGGGGACTTCAGTAGACTTAGCTATTTTTTCTTTACATTTAGCAGGAGCCTCCTCATTGTTAGGAGCTATCAATTTTATTACTACAATTTTTAATATACGCTCTACTGCTATAACTATAGAACGTTTAAGACTGTTTGTTTGATCAGTTTTAGTAACTGCCTTCTTACTTTTATTATCTCTCCCTGTCTTAGCTGGAGCTATTACTATGTTATTAACTGATCGAAATTTTAATACTAGCTTCTTTGATCCAGCCGGTGGGGGAGACCCTATTTTATATCAACATTTATTTTGATTTTTTGGACATCCTGAGGTGTATATTTTGATTCTTCCCGGGTTTGGAATAATTTCTCATATTTTAAGTAATTTTACTTCTAAACCGGCTTTTGGGACTTTAGGAATGATTTATGCAATAATTTCTATTGGAATTTTAGGTTTTATTGTGTGGGCTCATCATATATTTACGGTTGGGATGGATGTTGATACTCGGGCCTATTTCACAGCGGCTACCATGGTTATTGCTGTTCCGACAGGAATTAAGGTTTTTAGATGACTAATAACCCTTTATGGGAGCCGTGGACCTTTTGATGCCTCTATATATTGGGTTTTAGGATTTATTTTCTTATTTACTTTAGGGGGATTAACGGGGATTGTTCTTTCTAATTCTTCTTTGGATATCGTTCTTCATGATACTTACTATGTGGTAGCCCACTTTCACTATGTTCTATCTATGGGAGCTGTATTTGCTATTTTTGGGGGTTTTGTTTATTGATTTCCTTTAATAAGTGGTTTAACTCTTCATGAACGTTGAGCTAAATCTCATTTCTTAGTAATATTTTGTGCTGTAAATTTGACTTTTTTTCCTCAACATTTCTTAGGGTTAGCTGGGATACCTCGTCGTTACTCAGATTACCCAGATGCCTATTTTAAGTGAAATCAAGTTTCCTCTTTTGGTTCTTTATTTTCGATCTTTGCTGTTTTGATATTTATTTTTATTTTATGGGAGGCATTAATTAGTCAACGTGGAGTTCTTTTTACTAAAGCTCCTTCAATTTCCCGGGAGTGGGAGGAGATTCTTCCTTTAGATTTTCACAGAAATACTGAATGCTCTGTTACTACTGTTTAGAATTTAGTTAATTTTATTAAAAATTGTAGGGGAAGTATTATATTTTACATTTCAGTTACATTGAAAAAATCCTTAATTTAGGCCCCTATATTTTGATTTCTGAATAAATTTATTTTAGAAGATTAATTACTTTGCTGGAAAACAGAAAAATATTGTTTTAATAAATTTTACCTTTTGTATAATGGTTATACTAAAATTATATAAAATTATATTTCCCGAATTAAGAAGATCTATCTATCAGCTTGTATTAGCAATTTTTTTATTATGTGGCAATATAATTTGAAGACTGATAGATTGGAGTGAAAAACTTTCAATTCTTAGGATATCTGGTAGTTCGAGAAAAGCATTTAGTGCTGTTAAGTTAAACAATAAGCGATGAGGTTTTTTGTAAATAAAATTTTAGATGTTTTAATATTTCTTAAAATTAATCTTAAAGGAAGTTATTTTTAAAAAATATAGATTTCTTAATTAATTTATGTTTTAAGGAACTTTTCTAGAAAACTATTTTTAGAATTTATAATGTATAGATGAGTAATAAAATATTTTTATTTTTATTAGTTTGTTGAAAATATATAAGAAAAAATTATATTTTTAAATAATTGAAAGGAACTCGGCAAATATGAATTTCGACTGTTTAACAAAAACATAGCTTTAGGAAAATATCTAAGGTTAAACCTGCCCAATGTTTACTATGAATGGCCGCGGTACTTTGACCGTGCTAAGGTAGCGCAATCAATTGGCTCTTAATTGGGGTCAGGTATGAATGGAATAACGGAGTTCGTCTGTCTCTAAATTAATAGTTTGAAATTACTATGTAGGTGAGAAAGCCTATAGTAGGAAAAAGGACGAGAAGACCCTTAGAGTTTTACTTAATTAGAATATAGAATAAGTATTCAGGATGGTTTAGTTGGGGCAACATAGGAGCATTAAGTTAATCTCCAAAATATAATTAACCGATTGTTTTAAATTTGAACAAACTACCTTAGGGATAACAGCATAATTTAGAAAATAAGTTTGTGACCTCGATGTTGGACTAGGAAATCTAAAGGCTAGCCGTTTTTAGAGAGAGTTCTGTTCGAACTATTATTCCTACATGATCTGAGTTCAGACCGGCGCGAGCCAGGTCAGATTCTATCTTTTTATAACAAGAATTTAGTACGAAAGGACCATTTTTTGATATTTTGGATATAAAAATTGACTTGGCAGAAAAATAATGCGATTGATTTAGGATCAATATATAATATAAAATATTAGTCGGTTTTGTACTTTATTTAGAAGATCTGGTTTGCAACTAGAGAGAAGACGTTTTAATTAGTCTCTAAACCAATTATTATAATTTCAAAAAGAGTTTTGCAGAATACTAACTTTGGGAGTTAGAGGGTAGTTAAATTAACTATTTTTGAATTGTTTTTAATTTTTTGATTTTGTATTTCTTTAATTTTTTGTTTCCCTTTATTTAAAAATCCAATTAGAATGGCTGCTATAGTAGTAGGAATTAGTCTCTATTTTGTGAGAATAATTTCCCTTTATTCTAGGTTTTGATTTTCTTATGTTCTCTTTTTAGTTTACGTGGGGGGATTGCTGGTAATATTTATTTATATTTGTTTGGTAAGGAGAAACTATCCTTTTAAATTAAGAATTRGTGGAGTTATTATTGCGTTCCTATCTTCTTTTGTTTTGTCTTTTTATAGAAGATCCCCTTTAATTTGAGGATTTTTAGGTTTTAGGTCTTGGACAAATGGGGAAAGTTTGTTAGAGGATAATAATGTATCCGTTTTTTTATTTTTGGCGGTTGTTCTTTTAACTATATTGTTAGTAGTTGTTCGAATTTCTGGGGCGGGCTGTTTTGTTGTTAGAAATGAAAAGAATTAAAAGTTTAAAATTTTCTATATTATTGTTTAGTTATTGTTCTATAATGCTTCTTGGTGCTTATTGATTAATAAATTTTAATGAGACTACTATTATAGAAGTGGAACTATTTAATTTATCAAGTTCAAGATTTTCTCTAATACTAATTTTAGATAAAATTAGTATTAGTTTTAGAATGGTTGTGACTTTAATTTCTGGTAGAGTTTTTATATTTTCACATAAGTATATAGAGGAAGATCCTTTTTCTAGTCGTTTTATCTGGATTCTTCTATCTTTTGTTATTTCAATAAATTTTTTAATTTTCTCTGGTTCTATTTTTTTTTTGCTTCTTGGATGAGATGGTCTTGGGATTACCTCTTTTGCTTTAATTATTTATTATGAAAGAAAAGAATCCCAGCTAGCTGGTTTTCAGACTTTAATAATTAATCGAATCGGGGATGTAATTATTGTTTTAAGAATATTTTTATTCTTAATTGAAGGCCAATTTACCTTTTTTTCAATAAATGATAGCATGTTTTATGGTTCTGGAGTAGTGCTAATGTTTTGTATTGCTGCTTTAACTAAAAGTGCCCAATTTCCTTTTAGATCATGACTGCCAGCAGCAATAGCTGCTCCTACACCAGTTAGAGCTTTGGTACATTCTTCGACTTTGGTTACTGCTGGTATTTTTTTAATTATTCGTTTGAGTTATAATCTTAGGTTGAGTCAAAATATTTGCACTTTTTTGTTACTATGTGGTTCTTTGACTTGTTTACTTGGGGGTTGAGCGGCTACTTATGAAAATGATATTAAGAAAATTATTGCACTTTCAACTTTAAGTCAATTAGGAGTGATGATTTTTAGTCTAGGAATAAATTTTCCTTCATTAAGTCTATTCCACTTATATACTCATGCTTTATTTAAGGCTTTATTATTTTTAGCTGCGGGACATATTCTTATAGTAACTTTTGGTGTTCAAGATATTCGAATAATAGGTGGAGTAGGAATAATAATGCCTATAACATGTGTTATGTTTAATATTAGTAGTTTATGTTTAGTTGGAGCCCCCTTTATAAGAGCTTTCTATTCTAAGCATGTAATTTTAGAAAAAATATTTATGAGATCTATTAATTTGTTTAGAATATTAACAATAATTTTTGCTACGATGTTTACAGCTAAATATGTTTTCCGAACTTTGAAAGCTATTTCTTGAGGTAAAACTAGAATGTTTTTACTATCTAGCTGTTCAAATATTTATACTACAGTTCCTGTTTTGATCCTTTCTTTAGGTGCTATTATAGGAGGAAAATTAATTTTAAGAATAGAAATTTTTGATTTAGAGTCTGTTTTTTTACCAAAATTTGAGGGATTAATCATTAATTTTATTACTTTTATTGGTTTAATTTATGGAGTTTTAGAGAATGAAAAAAAAAAGCGAAGATACATTTTATCTACTTTGTTTTTCCTAACTCCTCTGGTTTATGGCTCAACTAAACCTTTTAGTTGTCTTTTAAGAAAAATAAAGATTCTAGATAATGGTTGAATCGAACCTTATTATTTGTTGAAAAAAGAAATTTATTGATGAGGGTCCAAATTAACTCAGGAAGGATTTTGACCAAACTCTCGGCTTATCTTATCTTCTTGTTTTTGTATTTTTTTGTTGTTATTGGGTGGTTTATTTGGTTTCTAGTATCTTAACCTGTTTATGTGTATTGCTCGCTGTAGCTTTCTATACTTTATTAGAACGAAAAGTTTTAGGATATGTGCAGTTGCGCAAGGGTCCTAATAAAGTAAGAATTTGGGGAATCATTCAACCATTAGCTGATGCAGTTAAACTTTTTGTAAAGGAAAAAGTTATACCTTATGGAAGAAATCAATATATATTTTTATTTGCTCCGTTTTTAAGATTAGTTTTAGGGCTAAGATTATGACATTTATATCCCAGGTCTTTCTGTAATAAGTATGTTGCTTGAGGATTACTTCTTTTTTTTTGTATTACTTCATTAAATGTGTATGGAACAATATTGGCAGGTTGAGCTTCAAATTCTAAATATGCTTTTCTAGGAGCCCTTCGAGCTTCTGCTCAAACAATTTCTTACGAGGTTAGAATACTATTACTTATATTATTTAGAGCCTTTTTACTTTGTACTTATTCCTGGGAAGAAGCTGGGGGGATAGGGTTTCCTATCATATTTTTATTATTCCCAATAGGAATAGTTTGGTTTACTAGAACTGTTGCAGAAACTAACCGAGCTCCCTTTGATTTCGCAGAGGGTGAATCAGAGTTAGTTTCTGGATTTAATGTAGAGTATGGTGGAGGGTTATTTGCTATACTTTTTTTAGCCGAGTATGCAAGAATCTTGTTTATATCTATGACTACTAGAGTTTGATTTTTTTCACAAAGTTTTTTGTCTCCTTTAGTTATTTCAATCGAAATTGTTATTGTAGCGATCTTATTTTTATTAGTCCGAGGAGCATATCCTCGGTTTCGTTATGATTTATTAATAATACTATGTTGAAAATCTTTTTTACCTTTTTCTTTGTGTGCATTATGTTTAATTTCATTAATGGCTAATATTTAATTATTAAATTATATTTTGGTGGCTGAATTTAGGCGATAAATTGTAAATTTATATATGACTTAATTGTCCCATGCGTGAAGCTATAGGTTAAATAAGGATAAAACCATTGGCCTTCAAAGCCGAAAATGAGCACATCTAGCTTTGGTGTTTTTAATAAAAATTTCTTGATTTGGAATAGGTGTGGCTTTTTTTTCTTTTTCTAAATTAAACATACATATTTTAATTTTGCTAATTAGGTTAGAAACTTTAATACTAAGATTGTTAATATTTTTGTTATCTTTCTGTTTTTTATCTGGTAGTAGTTTCCACCTATTTCTTATTTTGCTAACTTTTGCAGCTTGTGAAGCTGCATTAGGATTAGCTCTTTTAGTAAGAATTTTGCGGCTTCGTGGTAATGATTATGTTATATCTTTTAGTTCGCTTAATTTTTAAAAATGCATAAATTACGTCAAGCTAATCCAGCTGAACAGTTATTAGGTCTCCCCAGGCCAATAAGATTCTCTATTTGATGAAATGGTGGGTCAATTTTGGGAGTTTTGTTAGGACTACAAATTTTAACAGGACTATTTCTTTCTATACATTATACGGCTGACATAACAAATACTTTTGCTTCAGTAATTCATATTATACGAGATGTTCCGGCGGGCTGGTTGTTTCGAAATCTCCATGCTAATGGAGCTTCACTATTTTTTGTCTTTTTATATTTGCATGTTGGTCGTGGGTTATATTATCAGAGTTATATTTCTCAGCCGCATACATGAATAGTAGGTGTAACTATTTTTCTTGTTAGAATGGGAACGGCTTTTTTAGGTTATGTATTACCATGAGGACAAATATCTTTTTGGGGTGCTACTGTTATTACTAATTTAGTTTCAGCTGTCCCTTATTTGGGAGGCTCTATTGTTGAATGAATTTGAGGTGGATTTTCAGTTGGTCAATCAACTCTTAATCGATTTTTTTCTCTCCATTTTATTCTCCCTTTTTTAATTATAGCTCTTAGCGGACTACATATTTTGTTTCTCCATGAGAAAGGTTCTACTAACCCTTTAGGGGAAATAAACCATGTCAGAAAAATCCCTTTTCATCCTTATTATTCTTGAAAAGATATTGTAGGATTTGTTGTTTTATTAAGAATATTAGTTATTTTAGGATTTTTTTTCCCTAATTTGCTAGGGGACCCAGAAAATTTTAATCATGCTAGACCAATAGTTACTCCTGTTCATATTCAACCAGAATGATATTTTTTGTTTGCTTATGCTATTTTGCGTTCAATTCCTAGAAAACTAGGAGGTGTTGTGGCATTAGCAGCTTCGGTTATAATTTTATATTTTTTACCTTTAAGGGCTTCTTATGGAAAAATCGTTCCGGCTTCTTTTTCACCCCCTTATCAAATTGTTTACTGAAATTTGGTTGTATTTTTTATTTTGTTAACTTGGCTGGGAGCTTGTCCTATTGAGGAGCCTTATGCTACTTTAGCAGTGCCAGTAAGAATTTTATATTTTCTTTCTTTTGTTGTTTTAACTAGTATACCGGTTGTTTGAAAAAAACTTCTAAGATTTTAGTTTAGTTTAAAAAAAACAATAGCTTGTCAAGCTTTAAACACAAAATAATTTGTAACTAAATTTAAACAAATAGCTTAAAATTAAAGCACTACATTGAAGCTGTAACTATAGGGTTATCTCTTTTGTTTAAAAATGAGATTTTGAGGTCAACTGAGATTAATTGATGCTGCTTCTCCATTACAAGGAGAAATATTTTTATTTCACGATCATGCAATAGTTCTTTTGTTAGGAATTTTTACATTTGTAGCAACATTAGGATTAAAACTAGTTTTAAATACTTTAACATCACGGGTAATATTAGAAGCTCAACGCTTAGAGACAGTATGAACTATTGTTCCAGCTTTTTTATTAATTTGGTTAGCGTTGCCTTCTCTTCGTTTACTTTATTTATTAGACGAGCAAAGAAATAGAGGTATCATTTTAAAAGCTACAGGTCATCAGTGATACTGAAGATATGAGATTCCTTTTTCAAATAGAGGGAGTTTTGACTCTTATATAATTCCTGAAAATGACTTGAATGAGGGAGATTATCGCCTTTTAGAAGTTGATAATCGAGCTGTGCTTCCTTTTGGTATAGAAACTACTGTGATTACCACATCTGCTGATGTTCTTCATGCTTGAACTCTCCCTGCTATAGGTGTAAAAATAGATGCTGTTCCAGGACGTTTAAATAGGATAAGGATGTTTGTAGAAAAACCTGGTGTATTTTATGGTCAATGCTCGGAAATTTGTGGTGCTAACCACTCTTTTATACCTATTGTAGTGGAGGCTGTTGATTTAGAAGATTTTTGTAGTTTAGAACTTTAATTAACTCTAAAAAGTATTTTTGTACGTTTGCCTTCCAAGCAAAAGGACTAGAAAACTCTAGGTTAGAGAGTAAAAGTTAGTTTAATTAAAAACATTGGTCTGTGAATCCAGAAATAATTTTAGATTACTTTTATTTAGTAAAAGGGCTGTAGTTTATGTTAAAATAACAAGTTGCAAGCTTGATGATGGGAAACAGTCCCCTCAGCTCCGCGCAAGCGCGGGATAATAATTATTTCTGGGGGGGGAAGAAGATATTATTGGATTTACCTGTCTGTTGGAATATCTTATGAGGATTCTCTCCTGAAGAATCAAAATCTTCTGTGCTTTACACCAACAAGATTAAATTTGTTATGAAAGACCTTCGGTCATGCTAAGCTCTTAAGGCTTATGCATTAATTCTGCCATTTCATAAATATTGTTTATTTGAAGAATCCAAAAGATCCTTGGGATCTTTTTTTTTGTTTTGTTGTTAAAACAAAAGGAGCTTTTTTTCTAAGTCTTGACAAGAGAATAAAATATGCTGATAAAACTATAATAAATATAAGGAATCCAAGTATAGGGCTTAACTGAGGCATACAGAAAAGGCACAAATTCTGTTGTGCTATATTTGAGTAACAATCAAATGCTCCAGTAGCTTCTTTTCTATTCAAATCTTATGCCGGATGTTCTTCCCCGTAAAGTTTTACTAATAGGGAAAACACATATGCCTGAATAGAACATACAAATACTTCAAACATATTGTAACCAATATGAGCTGAAAAAATAAACCCAACGTTATAAATAGTAGCAGAGGCTAGTGATGTGGCAATCAACCCCATAATAATATGCCCTGCTCTAATATTAGCAATAATTCGAATCGTTAATGTGAGTGGTCGAATTAAAATTCTTGCTGTTTCAATTACAACTAAAAAAGGAATAAACCCCCTTGGGGCTCCTGCAGGAGCAAAGTGGGCTGCCGATTCAACTGGGAATTTTATTCATCCCGAGAAGATTAGTAATCTCCAAAATACAATAGCCAGAGAAGCCGAAACTCAAATATTTCTTGTTGGACCATACACGAACGGTACCAGTCCTAAAAAATTTATAAAAATTAAATAAAGCATTAAGGAATATAGTATTAAAGTAAATCCTGGTAAGGATTTTTGTCGAGTTTCCCTGTTGATCGAAATTAAAGAATTCAGAGTTTTTAAATATCTTTGACTTCAAGAATTTGTAATAGAAAAAATTGAGGCGAGGAAAATTGGCGTTATTCATATAAAGACTGATAATTTTCCTGCTTGTATACAATCTAAGGCCGAAAATAAATCTGTTATCACCTGTTTGAGAGATTTTTCTCAAAACTAAGGCCGAAACTTAGTGCAAATATTCGCTTTCAAACATATCTTTAGAATTTGCAGTTCAATTCCACCTTGAAAAAGTGATGTGATCATTTCACCATAAAGACAGGTGCACTTTCCAGTACACCTACTATGTTACGACTTATTTCATTTTTCAACGAAAGTGACGGGCGATTTGTACACAGCCAGATTTTTTGATTCAATTAACAAATATTACAACTATTACTTTCAAGTCCATTTTTAMCAGTTAATTTCAGAACGGTTCCAAATTTAATTTTTATTGTAACTCACCTAGGCTCTTATATAGGCTGCATCAGAACCTGTCTTTTTGTTATTAAACGTTTTGAATTCATCTGAAATGAATGCTGAAGACGGCGATATACAAACTTTGAATAAGAGTGGCGTTATTTTGAGGGCTGTCATTTATCCGGCAAGTTCCCCTGAAATTTCTGGCTGCCGCCATGTAGTTTAAGTTTTAACTTTTTAGTCATAGTGCTTAGATATAAAATTTATACTCTATATAGTAGGGTATCTAATCCTAGTTTATATTTAGAGCTTGAGCATAATTATAGAAATATAATATTAATTTTTATAATAATTTCACCTAAATATAAAACTTCTTTTCTTAAGCTAATCTAAAAAAATTAATTTACCTGTTAGGTGTGACCGCGACTGCTGGCACCTAATTAGTCCAGGTTTTTAGGCTCAATTAAATTATTATTTCTAATATAGTTTAATGTTTCTTGCTGGGTTAAAAAAGATTAAAAATATTTTTGAACTCTTTTTTACTTTAATCACCATACTAAAGTTTAACCTAAATTAACTTTTAATCATTACAAAGTTTTAAATAGAGGTAAAATTCCATTGTTGGGTTATGAGCCCAATAGCTTAAATAATTTAGCTTATCTATTTATTTTCTAAATCAATCAAGAGCTCCCTCATTTCATTCATGAAATATTCCAAATAGTAAAATTAAAATAAATAATATCAATGCTCTTGTTGTTGTAAGAGATATATTGTTTCTAAATATTCTTAAAACAGGAAATAGCAGGGCGATCTCTACATCGAAAATTAAAAATAATACTACTAATAAGAAGAAACGAGTGGAAAAGGGTGACCGTATTTTTCTTAAAGGATCGAAGCCACACTCGAAAGCAGTTAATTTTTCTCTAAAGTCAGAATATCTAATATAATTGGTAACATAATATACTAAAATTAAAATGACACATAAAATGATAGAGAATCTAATTGTTAAAAAGAACATGGTTTTACGGTTTTTGGATGAATCTACGTAAATTTGTTGAGAATATTTTTCTCTAAAAGGGTTTTCAAAACCCCTATAATAACAAAAAAATCTGAAGGTTTGAAACTTAGGCTGCTAACTTGAGTTCGGGAAATGTTTTTTCCATCTTCATGTGATTGAAATTTTATTTTTACTTAGTTCTATTCTTTTTTTATTCAACTGAAGAGTTGTTATTGTAACATTTAGTCTTTGTATTTTTCTAAGACTATTTTTAATAAATCAAGACTTTACGAGGAGGCTAGATGGATTTTTTATATACTCTAGGACTTGCAATCTTTTAATTTTTTTAAGAATCCTTCTTTGTTTTTTAGCTATAATCGGTACTCCAGAGGAAAAGTCTTCTTATTTTTATGTGCTTTGCTTGTTATTTTTATGTTTAGCTTTAGTATTAGCTTTTTCTTCTTCTAATTTGATGATGTTTTATGTCTTTTTTGAAATTTCTTTAGTGCCGACACTGGTTCTTATTATTGGTTGAGGTTATCAACCTGAGCGGTTACAGGCTGGAACCTATATAATACTGTATACGGTGGGCGCTTCTTTACCATTATTATTATTAATTTTATGACATTGCTTAAAAATATGCAGCATGGATATATATATTCTACATATAAATAGTCCGATCTCTGGAGGACTAATGGGTTTAGTAATCTATGGAGCTTTTTTAGTTAAGTTACCAATGTACGGTGTTCACTTGTGGTTACCCAAAGCCCATGTAGAGGCCCCATTGGCTGGATCAATAATTTTAGCAGGAATTTTGTTGAAGCTAGGAGGTTACGGAATTATTCAAATGAATTATTGTTTAAATATAGGTTTAGATTTGTTTAGTTTTTTAATTGTTGTTTTAAGGATGTGGGGTGGATTCTTAGCTACTTTGATGTGTTTACGCCAAATAGACGTAAAATCATTAGTTGCTTATTCATCGGTTGGCCATATGGGAATTGTTTCGGCTGGAATTCTTTTAGACAGTTCTTGAGGTATAATAAGGGCAATGGTGACTATAATGGCTCATGGGTTTTCTTCATCAGCTATGTTTTGTCTTGCTTATTTTTCTTATAAGAAAAGCCATACTCGAAACATTCCCTATATAAAAGGAATACTGCAGGCTTATCCTATTTTAAGAATATTTTGATTTATTTTTTGTTGTATTAATATAGCTTGTCCTCCAACATTAAATTTAATAGGCGAAATAATTATCATTCCTGTTTTGTGAAATGCGAGCTTTTCTTTAGCTCTTGTTATAGGATTAATAATTTTTTTTAGGGCAAGATATAATATATACCTTTACTCTTCTTTAAACCATGGGATATTTTCTTCATATTCTTTAGGAGGGTTTTCATTAAAGAGATATTGTTGTCTAGTTTTGTTTGCCCATATGTTTCCTTTAATATTAATTTTAAAATCTAACTTGTTTAATTTTCTTTCCAATATGGTCAGTTTTCTAAAAATAATATTGGTAATATAATCTAAAATCTAGAAAAATTTTTTTTATCTCTGAGTTACAAAGTCAGTGCTTTAAAATTTAAGCTATTCTAGAATGACCCTCATCAATAAATTCTAACATATAAAAATAATCATACTACATCAACAAAGTGTCAATACCAGGCTGCTGCAATAAACCCTAGATGATGATTATTATCGAAGTGAAAAGCTAACATTCGGAGAAAACATACTGTTAAAAATCTTGCCCCGACTATTACATGAAGTCCATGAAATCCTGTTGCAATAAAGAAGGTTGATCCATACACTCTGTCTGCTATGGAGAATGCAGTTTCGTTATATTCTCCATACTGAAGTCATAAAAAGTAGAATCCCAATGACAAGGTTAGAAACAGCCCTTGGAGGGCCCTATTTTTGTTTCCGGCTTCTAGTCTGTGGTGGGTTCAGGTTACTCTAACTCCTGATAGTAGAAGAACAGAGGTGTTAAGCAATGGAACTTGAAAAGGTGATAAAGTCGTAATTCCTACTGGAGGTCAAACTGAACCTAGTTCTGGTGTTGGGGCTAGTCTTCTATGAAAATAAGCTCAAAAGAATGAAAAAAAAAAGCAAACTTCTGAAACAATAAATAAAATAAAACCCGCTTTTAGGCCGGAAATTACATAGGAGGTGTGATGACCTTGAAATGTTGATTCTCGGACTACGTCCCGTCATCACAAATAGGAAATAAATGAGGTGGTAATTAACCCCAACAGGAGTAAAATGTATTCTCCTGTACGAATATAATAAATTAAACCTGTCGGTATACATAAAACTGCGAATGAGTTTAAAATTGGTCAAGGTCTATATTCAACTAAATGAAAAGGTTGTTTCATAAATAAGGTTGAATGAACTTTTTTTTGTTATTAATTTTTCGTTAAGATTAGATTGGGTAGGCGCCGGTAGAACGGGTACCATTGATGTTGGTAAACATGGGACAAAGGTTTCTCTACCTTATGTCTTCTGGAAATATTTTGTTTTTTTTGGTATTATTTTTAGGACCTATTGTTAGGATTTCTTCTTCTAATTGGGTTGTTTCTTGGGTTGGTCTTGAACTTAGCTTCTTGGGAACTGTTCCGTTGTTACTAAATGATAACAATTTCCTTTCTTTAAGAAAAGAATCGGTTATAAAATATTTTTGTGTTCAAGCTTTAGGTAGAGGTTTATTAATGTTGGGTGGCGTAATATATTTTATAGATCCTTCTTTTTTTTGAGGCTGAGATTTATTATTTGTAGGAAGTTTATTTATAAAGTTAGGAATTTTTCCTATACACTTTTGGGTACCTAGTGTTACTTCTGGTTTAAACTGAGGGGGTATATATATTTTACTTGCCTGACAAAAGATTGCTCCTTTTGCCTTTTTAGTAAACATTTTAGAAAATAGTTCTTGGTTGAGAACAATTATTTTATTTTTTGGGGCAGTGAGATCTTTGGTGGGAGCAATTATTGGTTTAAACCAGACATCAGTCCGCGCAATATTAGGTAGTTCTTCTGTTGCACATACCGGTTGAGGTTGCGTCGGGGCTATTTTTGGGGGTCTATGAATTTATTTTTTAATTTACTGCTTAAGTTTTGGTTTACTGATTGCCTTTTTTTCTTTTGGAGAAGAAATAATGATCGGTCTTGGAATTTTAAGTTTGAGAGGCCTTCCTCCATTTGTAATATTTATTGGAAAATGAAGTGTGTTAAAAAGATTTTTGTATAGTGATTGAAGTTGAATATTTTTGGTCCTTCCTTTAACAAGAGCTCTCATTAGTCTTTTTTTTTATCTAAAATTTTTTTATTCTTTCTATTTAAGATCTAGTATTAATAATCCAGGGAAGGGAAAATATTTTGATTTTTGTGCTGCAATATTTTTCGTATTTAGTGGGGTTATTTATATACTTTTCATTTAGGCGTTTCGGTGACCGAGAATAAAATAGGTGAAAGATTTTTAATCTTTTTACAGGAATATACCACCTCCGAGATA